TGCTCTACTCCGAGTAAAAATCCGCCCGATATTGATTTGCACATATAGGACAAATCTTCTGATCACTATTTCTTTTTTATGACTTTTTTAAATTAATTTCAGATCTTTCACCAAGTATTTAGTTTGAGATTCCCTCGCTTGAAAAATAGGATATCTTTACAAATAACAAAGAGGAATCATTTTTCATACGCGCAGTAATCGTAGATATATTACCAATTGGGTTTTTTATAAACAGAGCCTGGATATTTCATTTTTTTAGTCCAACCAAAGCCAACCATAAATTATTCTAATTGATATATAGTACTATGAATCCCCCCAAACAATGGATCTAATTGCATGCACTTCACGCTCCAATTTTTGAATTTTTTGATGATTCCATTTTTCTTTCTTGGGCGAAACAGAGGATATCTCGATCGGGGAAGAGAACGGGGAAATCCCATATGACCCAATATTTCTGACAAGTCGCACTATATGTCAACCCAAGATGCATCTTCCTCTCCAGGAATTCGGAAAGGAACTTTTGGAACACCAATAGGCATGGATTAAAAGAAAAAAGAACTAAATATTCTATTTCACTTTGATATGAAAACGTAACATATAGGGTTTTATTGTCTTGACTTTATCATAATTAATTTTATCCATAGATTAGAAAAATTCAGAAAGAAAGACAAAATAAATAAAGGAAATTTTTGACGAATAGGTTCTTTTGATGATAAATTAAGGATGGACGCCTTTACTCATTGAAAATGGTATCAACCCCCCATTGCGTATTGGTACTTATCGAGTATAGAATAAATCTGCTTCTCTTTGTTCCTACGAACAGAATTGTTCAATTATTATGAACAGAATAAATTAAATATTAACCTAATGCTTCCGAAATAATCCATTGAACAAGGGAGGTTCATAGGACAGTCATAGTATAGTCTTTTCTAATGCAATAAAGTTACGCAGTGTCCATTTTTCTTTGCGAAAGGGGTATTTTCCATGGGTTTGCCTTGGTATCGTGTTCATACCGTTGTATTGAATGATCCCGGCCGGTTGCTTTCCGTTCATATAATGCATACAGCTCTAGTTGCTGGTTGGGCGGGCTCGATGGCTCTGTATGAATTAGCAGTTTTTGATCCTTCTGACCCTGTTCTTGATCCAATGTGGAGACAGGGTATGTTCGTTATACCCTTCATGACTCGTTTAGGAATAACCAATTCGTGGGGGGGTTGGAGTATCACAGGAGGGACTGTAACGAATCCGGGGATTTGGAGTTACGAAGGTGTGGCGGGGGCACATATTGTATTGTCTGGCTTATGCTTTTTGGCAGCTATCTGGCATTGGGTTTATTGGGATCTAGAAATATTTTGTGATGAACGTACAGGAAAACCTTCTTTGGATTTGCCCAAGATCTTTGGAATTCATTTATTTCTATCCGGAGTGGCTTGTTTTGGTTTTGGTGCATTTCATGTAACAGGCTTGTATGGTCCTGGAATATGGGTGTCCGATCCTTATGGACTAACGGGAAAAGTACAACCTGTAAATCCATCATGGGGCGTGGAAGGTTTTGATCCTTTTGTTCCGGGAGGAATAGCTTCTCATCATATTGCAGCGGGTACATTGGGGATATTAGCAGGTCTATTCCATCTTAGTGTCCGACCACCGCAACGTCTATATAAAGGATTGCGTATGGGAAATATTGAAACCGTACTCTCCAGTAGTATCGCGGCTGTCTTTTTTGCAGCTTTTGTTGTTGCTGGAACTATGTGGTATGGTTCAGCAACTACCCCTATCGAATTATTTGGTCCCACTCGTTATCAATGGGATCAGGGTTACTTTCAGCAAGAGATATATCGAAGAGTTAGCGCCGGGCTAGCAGAAAATCAAAGTTTATCAGAAGCCTGGTCTAAAATTCCTGAAAAATTAGCCTTTTATGATTATATCGGCAATAATCCGGCAAAGGGAGGGTTATTCAGGGCAGGTTCAATGGATAACGGAGATGGAATAGCGGTTGGATGGTTAGGACACCCTATCTTTCGAGATAAAGAGGGGCGTGAGCTTTTTGTACGTCGTATGCCTACTTTTTTTGAAACATTTCCCGTCGTTTTGGTAGACGGCGATGGAATTGTTAGAGCTGATGTTCCTTTTAGAAGGGCAGAATCTAAGTATAGTGTTGAACAAGTAGGTGTAACCGTTGAGTTCTATGGCGGCGAACTCAATGGAATCAGTTATAGTGACCCCGCTGCTGTGAAAAAATATGCTAGACGCGCTCAATTGGGTGAAATTTTTGAATTAGATCGTGCAACTTTGAAATCCGATGGTGTTTTTCGTAGCAGTCCAAGGGGGTGGTTTACTTTTGGGCATGCTTCGTTTGCTTTGCTCTTCTTCTTCGGACACATTTGGCATGGTGCTAGAACCTTGTTTAGAGATGTTTTTGCTGGTATTGACCCAGATTTGGATGCTCAAGTAGAGTTTGGAGCATTCCAAAAACTTGGGGATCCGACTACAAGAAGAC